AAAGAGAATTTTAGAATTTTCTATTCTTACTTATTTTGAGTCTTTCCTAAATACTTCAAATATTCAAATCAAAAAATTAGAATTGGTCAAATAAATTACTAGTAAAAAGTGAATACTTAGTTCTTAATTAAGATATTTATGAAATTAAGATATTTATGAAGATAGAAAAACTTACAATTTTTAGTATTATTACAAAAATTTCTCTCCCATAGAGCAAGGATGAAGAATTATACCAAAAAAAGGTCTTTGATTCTGATATTAATCATAGGATCAACTAAGATCAACAACTTGGCCTAATGAGATACGAACTCGCCATTGTAGTTAGTTTATTCAAAATTATTAACTAGTATTATGTCACGTATCTTTTAACAGATTAATTACCAGTCCCATTCAAATTTGAAAAGTGAAATTAGAAATACCCCTTCCTCGGGCTTGACCAATTAATAGAAAAAAAGATGAAAGTTTTTTCAGTAGGGAAAAGTTGGTTTCTTAAACTTTTTGATGTATTTTATTACATGTAAATGAAATATCGAACGCAGAAAATAGACAGAAACGGAAATGGAGGTTGGATTTTATAAACTTCAACCAATTTCGTTTCTATGATATAGCGGATTCTACAGATATAGATTTCAGTGAGAAAGAATGAGAAATAAAGATACCAATCAGTACAAATTTTTCTTTCTTCCAGATATTGTAGGGAATAGAAAAAACAATTTTTTTAAATCACATAATAATCATATATCATATTCTTTTTTTTTTTAGTAATATTTTATACGATTTTCACATATCTATAATTTATTTTTTATGAAGAGAATATTATCTAGAGAATAAATAGATAGATAATGAATAGTACAGAACAATTCGTTTTGAACAATAGATGTCTTTCACATCCAACTATAACAATGAGCGATCTCGTAATTTTAAAATGGCAGTTCCAAAAAAACGTACTTCTATATCAAAAAAGCGTATTCGAAAAAATATGTGGAAAAAGAAGGGATATTGGGCAGCACTAAAAGCCTTTTCATTAGCGAAATCCCTTTCTACCGGAAATTCAAAAAGTTTTTTTGTGCGACAAACAAATAAATAATCAAACGTTGGAATAATCTGAATCAACTTGACTCGAAAAATTGGCTAATTTTATTTATAATATAATTAATAATTTCCATTACTTACTGTATTGGACTAATCAATATGAAATAGAATTCGTCTTGCTTTTCTGATATATATAATAATAATTTGTCTCTTTACCGAATTCTAAAAATAATACCTTTGTGTTTGAAAAAACGAATAAAGATAAGATATGGGGTTTTCCCTTTCTTTTTAGTATATTTTATCATTTTCGGGGTGGGGATTCTTATTTTCCCCATCGACCCGCTTGTCACAATCACAATAATAAAAAAGAAAAACGTTTTCTTTCTTTCTATATTTTGAAAAGGGCAAATATAAGATCTTTATTCAAAATGAAAGGGTCATTGAAACTAATAAATTAAGTTTCAAATTTTGTTTGTAACTTTCCGAATCACTATTTCTTTTAATTATTATCTATACTCTCATATGCCTCTTGCTTTCAACCCAATCGGTAAAAGACGATATTATGTACAAAAATGTGTTAATTTTTAAGTGATTCAAAATAGATCCTATTTTGTGTTCATTGATAAAATGCATTTTTTTGTTTCAGATTTATGAAATCAAATAAATGAGAAAAGACATTTTATTTTGAGTTCTATCCTTGGATTGAGGGCAGAACTATCTAGTTACAACAGTTCAATTAATTCTAAGAGAGCATAAACTACGCGAAAGCCCTAAGTTAAATAAAACTGACACCCTACATGAAAATACTGAACCTTCAAATCCCGATTTGAACGAATTTTTATTCATCATTTTAAATCTTTCTTAAAAAATATTGCATTGACTTGACCCCTTTAATCTCGACGATTGAATATGAATAGGCTATTATGAGTTCGAGCAAGCCGCTATGGTGAAATCGGTAGACACGCTGCTCTTAGGAAGCAGTGCTAGAGCATCTCGGTTCGAGTCCGAGTGGCGGCATGCCATTGCCATCTTCTAAAAAAGATACAATAGATCCTATAATGAACTCAATTCCGGATTTCCCTTCCGTAATTGAGGGATTCCTCTTTATTTTTTAAGATTTTTTATGATATTTTCAACTTTAGAGCATATATTAACGCATATCTCCTTTTCGATCGTTTCAATCGTAATTACAATTCATTTGATAACCTTATTAGTCGATGAAATCGTAAGACTATATGATTCGTCAGAAAAGGGCATGATAGCTACCTTTTTCTGTATAACAGGATTATTAGTCACTCGGTGGATTTATTCGGGGCATTTCCCGTTAAGTGATTTATATGAATCATTAATTTTTCTTTCATGGAGTTTCTCTATTATTCACATAGTTCCGTATTTCAAAAAAAAGAAAAATCATTTAAGCGCAATAACCGCACCGAGTGCTATTTTTACCCAAGGCTTTGCTACTTCA